AAAAAAAATAATTAAAGCATTAAGTGGATGCCTTGGCATTAATTTAATTTTTAGGACGTAAAAAATGCGAAAAGCTATATTTAATTATATTTTATTTTGAAATATAGATTTCCTAAAGAAAACTTTTTCTTTGTGAAAATTCAAAAAACAGTGAATTGAAATATCTTAGTAACTGTATAAAAAATCAAACGAGATTCCGTTAGTAATGACGAATGAAAACGGAAATTAGGTTTATAAAAATTAAAAAAAAAATTATTTGAAAAATTTTGAAAAATTTACTTAAAAAGGTGAAAGTCCTGTAAAATAATTTTTATTTTTATTATAGTAAAAAGAGGTATGTGTAATCTTTTTTGAATATTGGGGGACCACCCTCAAAACCTTTAAGAAATTAATGATCGATAGTGAACAAGTACTGTAAAGGAAAGGTGAAAAAGAACTTGTGAGTTTGAAATAATTCTGAAACTTAATGTTAACAATCAATTGGAACTTTTTTATAAAGTGACAGTGTACCTTTTGCATAATGGGCCAGCAAGTTTATTTTTATAGCAAGCTTAATTTAATAAAGTAGGCGTAGATAATTCAAGTTTTAAAAAGCTAATATAGTTATAAAAATAAGACCCGAAACCGAGTGATCTAACCATGAACAGATTGAAAAATAGGTAAAACTATTTGGAGGATCGAACTCACATATGTGGCAAAATATGGAGATGATTTGTGGTTAGGAGTGAAAGGCTAATCAAACTCGGAGATAGCTGGTTTTCCGCGAAATCTATTGAAGTAGAGCATTTAAAATCTTTTTTTGGGGTAGAGCACTCATTGAGCTAGGGGGTGTAAAAACTTACTGAATTCTTGGAAACTCCGAATACAAAAAAACGTAATTTAAATAGACAGACATTAGGCGCTAAGGTCTATTGTCAAGAGGGAAACAGCCCAGATTGATCGCTAAGGTCTCTAAATAATATTCTAAGTGAAAAAGGAAGTGAAAAAATTATTACAACCAGTAGGTAGGCTTGGAAGCAGCCATCCTTTAAAGAAAGCGTAATAGCTCATTGGTCTAGTTTTTTTGCGCCTAAAATGTATCGAGACTTAAGAAATTTACCGAAGCGGCAAGTTTTATAAGAATATAAAACGGTAGCGGAACATTCTGTATGTTAATAAAGATATATTGCGAAATATATTGAAGATATCAGAAAAGAAAATGCTGGCATTAGTAACAAAAAATAACAATGAATAATTGTTATCACCGTAAATTCAAGGGTTTCTATGTTAAAATGTATTTCATAGAGTGAAACGGCCCCTAAGAAAGATTTGACGAAAGCAAATTTTGATGGGATAATTTTTAAATTAAATTTTTTAAAAAAAGTGACAAAAATTTATATTTTTCAGGAAATAGCTTTTTTTAATAAAAACCGTACCCTAAACCGACACAGGTGAATAGGTCGAGTAGACTAAGGTGAATGAGAGAACTATATTGAAGGAACTCGGCAAAATGACTTTGTAACTTCGGGATAAAAAGTACCTAATTATTTTTAATAATTAGGTGTCACTAAATAGGGGGTTGCGACTGTTTAATAAAAACTTAGGACTCTGCTAAATGGTAACATGATGTATAGGGTCTGACACCTGCCCGGTGCTGGAAGATTAATAGGAGATGTTTACGCATTAAATGGAAGTCCCAGTAAACGGCGGCCGTAACTCTGACGGTCCTAAGGTAGCGAAATTCCTTGTCGGGTAAGTTCCGACCTGCATGAATGGTGTAACGACATCCCCGCTGTCTCCAATATAGACTCAGTGAATTTGAATTATCCGTGAAGATGCGGATTCTCTATAGTTAGACGGAAAGACCCCGTGAACCTTTACTACATCTTTATATTGTTATTTTATCTAATATGTGTAGCATAAGTGGGAATTGCTTAGACCTTTACGCTAGTAAATTGTTTAAATATTCTTGAAATACCACTCTTATTAAAATAAATAACTAATATTTTTAAAAATAGACAGTGTATGGTTGGTAGTTTGACTGGGGCGGTCACCTCCTAAAGAGTAACGGAGGTGTACAAAGGTAAGCTCAAATTGGATTTTAGTATCAATTGTAGAGCATAATGGTATAAGCTTGCTTGACTGTAAGATAGACATATCAAACAGGGACGAAAGTCGGTCATAGTGATCCGATAATTCTTTGTGGAAAGATTATCGCTCAACGGATAAAAGGTACTCCGGGGATAACAGGCTGATGACTCCTAAGAGCTCCTATCGACGGAGTCGTTTGGCACCTCGATGTCGACTCATCACATCCTGGAGCTGAAGAAGGTTCCAAGGGTTCGGCTGTTCGCCGATTAAAGTGGTACGTGAGTTGGGTTTAGAACGTCGTGAGACAGTTTGGTTCCTATCTTCTATAGATATTTTGAAAAATGAAAGAATCTAACTCTAGTACGAGAGGACCGAGAAGGGTAAATCTCTGGTGTATCGGTTGTTTAAAGATAATTTTTATTATTTATAAGGCATCGCCGAGTAGCTAAATTTATTTTGGATAATTACTGAAAGCATCTAAGTAAGAAACCATTCTTAAAAATTTTTCATATTAAAACTGTAAAAGATTATTACATTAATAGGTTTAAAGTGTACGTATTGTAAAATATTTAGCTTAAAAATACTAAAAGTTTTAAAAATTAAAATATAATTTTTTCTTTGTAGCTCAACGGTAGAGCGAATGGCTGTTAACCATTAGGTTGTAGGTTCAAATCCTATCAAAGAAGTTTTATATTTTAGGTCGAATAGCCAAGTTAGGTTTAAGGCAGTAGTTTGCTAAACTATCAGTTAATTTATTAACTCGTGGGTTCAAATCCCACTTCGACTTATTTACATAATGATGTAGTTTAATGGTAGAGCGTGGGAATCATAATCCTAATGTTGTAGGTTCAAATCCTACCATCATTAATTTATCATTATTCTTTTAAACGGAAGGTAGCATAGTCTGGCTAATGCATCTGTTTTGGGAACAGAAGATCAAAGGTTCAAATCCCTTTCTTCCGAGAAGATGAGATAGAGTAATAGGTAAACTTATCAGGCTCATAATCTGAAGATGTAGGTTCAAGTCCTACTCTCATCAAAATAATTATACTTTATGATTCAAATTCAAACTAAATTAAAAGTAAATGATAACAGCGGTATCAAATTAGGACAATGTATTAAAATTTATAAAAGAAAAGTTGGTAAAATTGGTGATACTATTTTAATTTCCGCAAAAAAATTACGTTTAAATAAAAAAAAAAAAATAAAAATAATTAAAGGTGATTTATTTAAAGCTTTAATAATTCATACTTCTTATCAAAAAAAAAGTACCATAGGTAATATGATAAAATTTGATAAAAATTGTATTATTATTTTAAATAATCAAATTAAACCTTTTGGTACTCGTATTTTTGGTCCAATTACTTCTGAATTTAGAAGACAAAAAAACTTTAAAATATTATCTTTAGCTTCAAATATTTTATAATAAAGATTTATGCAAAAAAATTTACAAAATCATTATCAAAATGTTACTATTTACGATCTTATAACAAAATTAAATTATAAAAATATATTTAAAATTCCTGAAATAACAAAGATTTGTTTAAATATTGGTTTTAAAAATGCAAATTTAGAAAAAAAAAAATTAATTAATATTATATTACTTTTAAAATTAATAACTAATCAAAAACCTATTGTAACAAAATCTAAAAAAAATAATATTTTTTTAAAAATTAAAAAAAATTCAATTATTGGCTGTAAGATTACTTTAAGAAAAAAAAATATTTTTTATTTTTTAGAAAAAATATTATTTTTTATTTTACCACATTCAAATACAATTAATTTTAATTTAAAAAATAAAAATATTTTAAATTTTAAAATTTTTAATATTTTATATTTTTTTGAATTAAAAACAGAATTTTTAAAATTTAAAAATATACCACCAATTGATGTTGCTATTCATACAAATGTCAAAACTAATACAGAATTATTTTTATTATTAAACTCTTTATTTTTAATTCAAAAATAAAATTATTGCAAAAATAGCTCAATGGTAGAGTATAACCTTGCCAAGGTTAATGTTGGGGGTTCGAGTCCCCTTTTTTGCTTTAAATATTTTAAATAAAATGGACCCAAAGGCAGTAGTTGGTATTTCCAAAATATTTATAGGGAATAATATTATGTATTGACATTTTATTTAATTAAAATGTGATTATAGATTAATTGGTAAATCCTTTATCTTCCAAGTAAAAATTATGGGTTCGAGTCCCATTAATCACAATTTGATAAAAAATACTTTTTTTTAGGAGAAATGGCTGAGTGGTTAAAAGCGGCAGACTGTAAATTTGTTGAAATAATTTCTACGTAGGTTCAAATCCTACTTTCTCCAATAATAATATATAAATATATAAGATATTTTAATCTTTATTTTTATTTTTTAAAAAAAATATATCTTTTAAGAAAAATAAAAAAAATATATCTTTTAAGAAAAATAATAAAAATATTTATATTTTTATTATTTTTCTTAAATATAAATATTTTTATTTATATTTGTTTTGAATTTTATTCAAAAATTAATTAATTTTGTATATATTAAAAAGTAGATAAAATAATAAATTTAAACCATTTTATGACAATAAAAAATTATATAGTTAATCAATTCACTTTTTTAGATATGGCAGAACCTTGGCAATTAGGTTTTCAAGATCCAGCAACTCCCGTTATGGAAGGTATTATTAATTTTCATCATGATTTAATGTTTTACTTAATTCTTATAACTGTTTTTGTTTGTTGGTTGTTATTTAGAGTTGTTACTCTTTTTAATGAAAAAAATAATAAAATCCCCTCAACTGTGGTACATGGTGCAACTATTGAGATTATTTGGACTTCAATTCCAGCTTTAATATTATTAACTGTAGCAATCCCCTCATTTGCTTTATTATATTCAATGGATGAGGTAATTGATCCTATTATTACTTTAAAAGTAATTGGAAGTCAATGGTATTGGAGTTATGAATATTCAGATAATTTAGAATTTTCAGATGAACCTTTAATTTTTGATAGTTATATGGTTCAAGAAGATGATTTAGCTATAGGTCAATTCAGATTGTTAGAAGTAGATAATCGTGTAGTAGTTCCTACAAATAGTCATATTCGCGTATTAATTACAGCGTCAGATGTTTTACATTCTTGGGCAATTCCTTCATTAGGTATAAAATTAGATGCATGTCCTGGACGTTTAAATCAAACATCTATGTTTATTAAAAGAGAAGGTGTTTTTTATGGACAATGTAGTGAAATTTGTGGAGTAAATCACGGATTTATGCCAATTGTTGTAGAAGCTGTTTCTTTAGAAGATTATTTAACTTGGTTAAAAAATAAAATCAATTTTGATTTTAATGTATAATTAAAAAATTATGATATTTAAAATAATTGGTATAATATTTATAATAATATTATTATTTACCGATATTCGACAAATAATTAATAAAATTAAACATTTTTTAAAAAAATAAATTTATCATTTTAAAATAAAATGGTAAAAAATTAAAAAAACCAACGCTTTTTTTAATTTTTAAAAATATATAATTTTGTATTTAAAATGAATTTTAAAAATATTCAAAAATGAATTTTAAAAATATAAATAAATGGGCAACTAGATGGCTTTTTTCAACAAATCATAAAGATATTGGAACTTTATATTTAATTTTTAGTGCTTTTTCTGGTATTGTTGGTACAACATTTTCACTTTTAATTCGTATGGAATTATCACAACCAGGTAATCAAATTTTAATGGGTAATCATCAATTATATAATGTAATTGTTACTGCACATGCTTTTATTATGGTATTTTTCTTAGTTATGCCTGCTTTAATTGGTGGATTTGGTAATTGGTTTATTCCTTTAATGATAGGTGCTCCAGATATGGCTTTTCCTCGTATGAATAATATTAGTTTTTGGTTATTACCACCATCATTATTATTATTAGTTTCATCAGCTTTAGTTGAATCAGGTGCTGGTACAGGTTGGACAGTTTATCCACCTTTATCAAGTGTACAAGCACATTCAGGACCTTCGGTAGATTTAGCTATTTTTAGTTTACATTTATCCGGAATGTCTTCACTGTTAGGTGCTATTAATTTTATTTCAACTATTTATAATATGAGAGCTCCAGGTTTAAGTTTTCATAGATTACCTTTATTTGTTTGGTCTATTTTAATTACAGCTTTTCTTTTATTATTAACTTTACCTGTATTAGCTGGTGCAATTACTATGTTATTAACTGATAGAAATTTAAATACATCATTTTATGATCCTTCAGGCGGAGGTGATCCTGTATTATATCAACATTTATTTTGGTTTTTTGGACATCCAGAAGTTTATGTTTTAATTTTACCAGCTTTTGGTATTATTAGTCAAGTTTCAGCAACTTTTGCTAAAAAAAATGTATTTGGTTATTTAGGTATGGTTTATGCTATGTTATCTATTGGTTTATTAGGTTCAATTGTTTGGGCACACCATATGTTTACTGTAGGTTTAGATGTAGATACTCGAGCTTATTTTTCAGCAGCTACCATGATTATTGCAGTACCTACAGGTATTAAAATATTTAGTTGGTTAGCTACTTTATGGGGTGGTTCTTTAAAATTTGAAACACCTTTATTATTTGTTTTAGGTTTTATTTTACTATTTGTTATGGGTGGTGTAACTGGTGTAGTTATGTCTAATTCAGGTTTAGATATTGCATTACATGATACTTATTATATTGTAGGACATTTTCATTATGTTTTATCTATGGGTGCTGTTTTCGGTATTTTTACTGGATTTTATTTTTGGATTGGAAAAATTTCAGGTCGTAGATATCCGGAAATATTGGGTCAAATTCATTTTTGGTTATTTTTTATTGGAGTAAATGTTACTTTCTTTCCTATGCATTTTTTAGGATTAGCGGGTATGCCTAGAAGAATTCCAGATTTCCCTGATGCTATGAGCGGTTGGAATGCTATTAGTAGTTTCGGTTCATATATTTCTTTTTTTTCAGCAATTTTTTTTTTTTATATCGTATATGTAACTTTAATACACGGTAAAAAAATTGAAAATTAATTTTTTTTTATAAAAAATATTCTTTATGTTTAAAAGAATATTTTTTATAATAGATCAAAACTGCATAGCAGCGCTTGCGATGACGGGTATAACCTTTTTAAATTTAAATTTTTATAAATATTATTATAGAAAATATTAAAAAATCTTTATCATTTAAGATGAAATATTAAAAATATTTCAAATATATTTTATTTTAGTATGTTATTATTAATTTTAATTTTTTTACCTTTTTTAGGTTCAGTTGCTGCTGGACTTTTTGGTTTTTATATTGGACGTAAAGGTTCTGTATTTATAACTACTTTAACAACTTTTTTAAGTTGTCTATTTTCATTAATTATTATTTATAATTCAATTACAAATGAATATGAATATCTTCTTTATTTGTCTACTTGGATAAATAGTGGTTTATTCAACTGTAATTGGTGTTTTTTATTTGATAGTTTAACTATGGTAATGTTAATTGTTGTTACAAGTGTTTCAACATTAGTACATTTATATTCTTCTAAATATATGGCAAATGACCCGCATTTACCTAGATTTATGTCATATTTATCTTTATTCACATTTTTTATGTTAATACTTGTTACTGGTGATAATTTTATTCAAATGTTTGTTGGATGGGAAGGTGTAGGTTTTTGTTCTTATTTATTAATAAATTTTTGGTTTACACGTTTACAAGCTAATAAAGCTGCTATTAAGGCTATGTTAGTAAATCGGGTAAGTGATTTAATTTTATTATTAGGAATCTTAACCATTTTTTATAATATACGAACTATTGAATATTTTAGTACCTTTGCTGCAATTTCTATAGTAAAAGATTTTAAATTTATTTTTTTTAATTATATTTTAAGTATTGTGGATGTTGCTTGTATTTTAATTTTTATAGGTGCTATGGGTAAATCTGCTCAAATATTTTTACATTTATGGTTACCTGATGCAATGGAAGGTCCTACACCAGTTTCTGCTTTATTACATGCAGCAACCATGGTAACTGCTGGTGTTTATTTAACCGCACGTTGTTCACCTATGTTTGAATATTCTATCTTTTCATTAAAAGTAATTACAATAATTGGAGCTTCAACTGCTTTTTTTGCAAGTACTGTAGGTTTAGTTCAAAATGATTTTAAAAAAATAGTAGCTTATTCTACTTGTAGTCAATTAGGTTATATGTTTTTTGCTTGTGGTTTATCTAATTATCCTTTAGCTATTTTTCATTTATCAAATCATGCTTATTTTAAAGCATTATTATTCTTATGTTCCGGTGCAGTAATTCATGCAATGGGTGATGAACAAGATATTAGAAAAATGGGTGGGTTAAGACGTATTTTACCTTTTACTTATATTATGTTTTTAATAGGTTCATTATCTTTAATGGGTTTTCCTTTTTTAACAGGATTTTATTCAAAAGATCTGATTTTAGAAGTTGCTTTTGCAAGTTTTAGCGAAACAGGTCATTTTGCTTATTGGTTAGGTACTATAGGTGCATTTTTTACAGCTTTTTATTCAACTCGTTTACTTTTTTTTGCATTCTTAAGTGAAACTAATGCTTATAAAAATATTATTAAACATGCACATGATGTCCCATTAGAAATGGGTATACCTTTAGGTATATTAGCTTTTGGCAGTATCTTTATAGGTTATATTTCAAAAGATATGTTTGTAGGTTTAGGTTCTAATTTTTGGAATAATTCAATTTTTATTAATCCATTAAATAATCAAATGATTGATGCTGAATTTTTACCAACCTTTTTTAAATTATTACCCGTTATTTTAAGTTTTTGTGGTTTATTTAGTGCTTTTTATTTATATTTTTTTAAATTTAAATTTTTATATAATTTAAAAATTTCAGAATATGGTTTATATTTTTATAATTTTTTAAATAGAAAATGGTATTTTGATAAAATCTATTATGAATTTATTAATCAATATATTTTAAAAATAGGTTATGATGTTACTTATAAAATGATTGATAAAGGTTTAATTGAGATGTGTGGTCCTTACGGTTTAACTACAATTTTTTCATTTTTAAGTCAAAAAATAATTTTAATTCAAACAGGTTATATTTATCATTATTCATTGTTAATGTTAATTAGTACTATTTTTTTAATAAATATTATTTTTTTTTCTATTATTTATTTTTTTAATTTAATTACTATTCTATTATTTTTTTTTATTTTTTTATTAATTAAATAAAAATAATAAAATTTATATCTTTTAAGATATAAATTTATATTTCTACATAATTATATTATGAATTTTGAAACAATCTTTTTCTATACTTTTTCAACTATAGCTTTAACTTCGGCTATATTTGTAATATATTCTACAAATACAATATACTCCGCATTTTTTTTAATATTAGTATTTACAAATTCTACAGGATTATTATTAATTTCTGAAGTTGAATTTTTATCTATTATGTTAATAATAATATATGTTGGAGCAATTACAGTTTTATTCTTATTTGTTATTATGATGTTAGATGTTAATGTATTAATTGATAAAAATAAAATAAATAATAATTTTGGTTATTTACCTATTATTTTTTTAATTAGTTTTATCTTTTTTTTAGAAACATTTATAATGTTTAGCAAAGTATTTACTACTTATTATCATTTAATAAATAATTCTTTTTTTAATCAAGAAGTTAATACATTACTTTCTTATGGTGGTAGGGATTTACATGCATTCATTGATATAAAACCTTATTTACTTATAGTTATTAATCGACTAGATAGTATAACAAATATTGAAACTATTGGACAAATTCTATATAGTTATTATGCTTTTTTTTTTTTAGCTGCAGGTATTATTTTATTAATTGCTTTAATAGGTGCTGTAACTTTAACTAAAAAAGAAAAAAAAAAAAAATTTTTAACTCAAAATATTTATAAACAACTTTCACGTAATTCATTGAAAGCTATTTTTAATATTAAAAGTTAAAAATAAAACAACCTTAACTTAATTGGTAGAGTATTAGCCTTCTAAGCTTTAAAATCTTGGTTCGACTCCAAGAGGTTGTATAGTTATTAGCTAAATTTTTTAATTTTCAGTTAAAAAATACTCTTTTATATAAAAGAGTATTTTTTTAAAAAATAATAAATTTTATTTATATTAAAGTTTTTAATTTTTACCATTCTAAGGCATCACTACACCAAATATAAACAAAACCTATAACTAATTCAACTAAAAATTCAATCATAGTCCAAAAGCCCCATGAAAAATTTGAACTTAAAGTTAAAACCCAAGGAAAAACAAAAACAGCTTCTAAATCAAAGATAATAAAAAGAATTGCGACTAAATAAAATTTAACATCAAAAACTTTTCTGGCATCATCATAAGGATTAAATCCACATTCATAAGCTGTTAACTTTTCTAAATCATCTTTTTGTTTAATTAATACAAAAGATAAAATGAAAATTAAAATAGATAAAAATAAGCTTAATATTAAAAATATAAAAATTTTTGAATAATTTAATAACATATTAATGTTTTTTTTTATAATAGTATTTATACGGAAAAAACGGGACTTGAACCCGCGACCTATAGCGTGACAAGCTACCACTCTAACCAACTGAGCTACTTTTCCTTAAATACTATATTTTAATATTTTTTAGTGTAAATTTATAGCATCTCCTATATACATACAAGTTAAAATAGTAAATACATAGGCTTGAATTATTGCCACAGCAATTTCTAAGCCAACTAATAATACAATTAAAATTAATGGAATAAAATGTGCAATAAAAATAAAGCTATTAACATTTAACATACTCCAAGCAAAACCTGCAATTACCTTTAATAAAGTATGTCCTGCCATCATATTAGCGAAAAGTCGTACGGGTAAACTAATAACACGAAAAATATAAGAAATTAATTCAATAGGAACTAGAATAGGAACTAATGCTATATTAGCACCTGGAGGTAAAAATAAACTTAAAAAATTTAATTTATATTTTTTAATTCCAATTATATTAAAACCAATATAGATTGTTAAAGCTAAAGTAAATGTAATAATTAAATGACTTGTAACAGTAAAACTATAAGGTACCATCCCAATTAAATTACATAACAAAATAAAAAAAAATATAACAAAAATTAATGAAACGAAATGTTTACCAACTTTGCCAATACTTGAATAAGTTAATTCAATAGCTGTATTAAAAATCATTTCAAAAATTTGTTGAAAACGTGTTGGAATAAATTTAGTTTTTATAAAAAAAAATATATATAAATAAACTAAACCTATTATTAAAATTAAAGAAGCATTAGTAAATATAAAAGGTATTTGAAAAATAGGTAAAATTTCAAATTGTTCTAAAGGACTAAACATAATATTAATTACCTCCCCACCAGTATACAGCTACAAATAAAAATAACCAAACAACATCAACAAAATGCCAATACCAAGCTGCAGCTTCAAAACCGAAATGGTGTTGTTTTGTAAAATGATGATTAATTAATCTAATAGTCATTACTATTATAAAAATTGTACCTACAATTACATGTAAACCATGTAAACCAGTTAATAAAAAAAAAGTAGTACCATATATACTATCTGATATAGAGAAAGTACTTTCAATATATTCATATGCTTGTATTAAAGTAAAAAATGCAGCTAAAGCTATTGTAATAATTAAACTTAAAATTGCATTTTTTCTATCACCAAAAACAATTGAATGGTGTGCCCATGTAATTGTTGCTCCTGAAGATAATAAAATTATTGTATTTAATAATGGAATACCCCAAGCATTTACAGTTTCTATACCTAAAGGTGGCCATAAAGAACCAATTTCAGGTGTAGGTGCTAAAGCTGAATGGAAGAATGCCCAAAAAAAGCTAACAAAAACTAATAATTCACTAAATATGAATAAAAGCATACCATTTCTTAAACCTAATTGAACTTGTTTAGTGTGTTGACCTTCATATACTGCTTCTCTAACAATATCACGAAACCAAGTATACATTGTTAAAATAACAATTAAAAATCCAGTTAATACTAAAAAAGAACTACCAACATAACCATGTAAATACATAGCAGTACCAAATGTAAAAAAAAAAAGACCAAATGATATAATAAAAGGCCATGGACTTGGATCTACTAAATGGTATGGATGTTTTTGTGTATTTTGTGTATTTTGTGTAAGTTTTTTAAAAAAATCTAAATCACCTTTAAATTTACCGATATTAGCGTTATTTGTAGTAGTTTCTATTTGTAATTTTTTTTTATTGATATAATAATAGTTTTTCATAGAAATATTTATTTTGTAATAATTAATTATTTAAATATAAATAATTTTTTTAATATTTTAATTTAATTTATAATAATTAATCAAAAATAATATTAAATTTTAATTTTTTAATATTTTTATAATACTGTTTTTTTGTATTAATTGTTTTACTTTTATTTTTTGATGTTTGAATAATTTCATTTGTAAGATTTTTTAAATTGGAATTTAAAAGTAACCATGATACTGATTTTTTTATTTGTTTATCTTCATTTAAAAGCATTAAAAAATATCTATCTTTTTTTTTTTTTTTTTTATTTCTTTTTTTATTTGGAATACTTATTGCTTTTAATTTAGGTAATAAATTATCAATTGATTTAAATAATATAAAATTAGGTTTTTGTTTTGTAGTTTTTTTTATATTTATTAAAATATTTTTAAATATATTTTCAGAACAGGTTTTTTTACCACGTTTTAATAACATATTTATAAATAATTTTTTAATTTTATACTCTTCGTATTTTAGTTCCATATTTAGATCTTGAAGTTTTTCTTGAATATATACCTAATAAATCATATTTACCACGAATTACATGATATTTAACACCAGGCAAATCTTTAACTCTACCTCCACGAACTAAAACAATAGAATGTTCCTGTAAAGTATGTCCAATCCCCGGTATATAAGTAATTATTGTATATCTACTGGATAGGTGAACTTTTGCAACTTTACGTTGAGCTGAGTTAGGTTTTTTAGGTGTAGTTATATATACTTTTAAACAAATACCTTTACGTTGAGGACATTGTTTTAAAGCTGGACTTTTATTTCTTTTTTTTTTTTCTAAACGTTTTTGTTTTTTTAAAAATAATTGATTAATTGTTGACATATTAATTTTTGAATAATAACGGATTTGAACCGCTAACATTTTCGGTGTAAACGAAATACTCTACCAATTGAGCTAATTATTCAGATGGGCCTAAGTAGATTTGAACTACTGACTTTACACTTATCAGGCGTATACTCTAACCAACTGAGTTATAGGCCCTTTGAAGTAAAAGGATTCGAACCTTTGATTTTCCGTACCAAAAACGGAGGCCTTACCACTTGGCTATACTTCAAAGTATACATGCTTAGAAAGATTCGAACTTTCAATCGGTAGATCCGCAATCTAAGGCTTTATCCAATTAAGCTATAAGCATATTTTTTTTTTTTTAATAATTTTTACATTTATTAATGAATTTTTAGATAATATTTTTTTAATTAATATTAAAAAATTTAATAATTGAAAAATATTAAAAGATTCTATATCTATTTTAGGTGTATAATTTTTATATATAAAATGTTCACGTGATTTTTTATTTACATGTGGAGATTTTAATATTGTAAAAATTTTATTTTTATTTTTTACTTTAAAAATACCATTTATTTTAATATTTTTAAATTTATTTAATTTTAATAAATTTTGTTTTAGTTGATTTATTTTTTGAAATGATTTAAAAGTGATTCTTAAAAGATACATAAAATTGTTTTTATAAAAATTGTCTGGAGGTGGACTTGAACCACCGACACAAAGATTTTCAGTCTTTTACTCTAACCAACTGAGCTATCCAGACAAAATATTATATTAATAAATATAAATAAATTTTATTTAAATTTACTAATAAAATATTGGGAGATATAAATAAAAAAAGTATAAAATGTGTATTAATTAATAATACTATACTTTGAATTTTATTTATTTTTGAAATATACATTTTTCTTGATATTTTTTCAAAAAAAATTATTTTAATTATTTTTAAATAATAAAAGGAACTTAGTACACTAATAATTATTCCAAAAAAAACTAAACTAAAATAATTATTTTTAATAGCAGAAAAAAAAATAAATAATTTTGAAAAAAAACCAGCTAGTGGTGGAATTCCGGCTAATGAAAACATATTTAATATTATTATAAAAGCAATTAATTTATTAATTGTATAAATATTTGATAAATCTGTTAAATATTTGATAGGTTTATGATTTATATTTAAAGATAAATAAGAAGTCCATAAATTAATACTTGTGATAATATAAATAATAACATATAATAAAATAAAAGGTATATTATTTAACATATTTGAAGTAAATCCAATTAAAATAAAACCTACATGACTTATAGAACTATAAGCTAATAATCTTTTTATTTTATTTTGTTGTAATGCAGATAAAGCCCCAATTAACATAGATAAAAATGATATAATATAAAAAAAAATTTCAAAAAAAAAAGATAAATTAAAAAAAATATCAAAAAATAAACGAATTAATATGCCTATAAAAGCTATTTTAGGTACAATTGCAAAAAAACTTGAAATATTATTAGGAGCACCTTCATAAACATCAGGTAACCATAAATGAAAAGGTGATGCACCTATTTTAAATAATATACCTATTAATATAAAAATTAATCCATAAGATAAACTTATTAAAAAATTTACATTATCTAAGTAATTAATATTTGATAAAATTAAAAAAATATTATTAAAATTTAAAGAACCGGTTATTGCATATATTAAAGAAGAACCATATAAAATAAATCCTGAAGCAATTGATCCTAAAATGAAATATTTTAAACCGGCTTCAATAGATAATATTGATTTTTTTTGAGTAGAAGTTAAAATATAAAAACTTAAACTTTGTAATTCAATTGCTAAATATAATGTAATAAAATGGTTTGCAGATACTAATAACATCAAACCTAATAATGAAATTAACATTAAAATATTAATTTCATAATTATTTATTTTTTGTTGTATTAAATATCTTTGTTGTATTAAAAAACAAATAATTGTTGATAATATTAAAATGATTTTAATAAATTGAGTAAAATTATTAATAACTAGAACGCCATTTAATACGTTATTTGAAATATTTGAAATATTTGAAACTAGTATTGTTAAAATTAATAATAAATATATTGTTATAGAGGTGATATTTTTTAATATCAAAATTTTCTGAGTATTTTGATTTTCTTTATAAAATACACCAAATAATAATAAAATTAATAAAATAGTTGTTAAAAAAAATTCTGGAATAATAATTTCAAAATTATTATTGAATATTTCTTGTAAAATCATAAGTTATGAAAAGAAATAAATATTGTAAAAATATTTACTTACTATATATGCTATATATTTATAAAAAAATTAATTTATAAATATATTTTTGAAAGTTATTTAACTTAATAAAAAAAAATGTCTTTAAAAAAAATTAAAAATTTCTCTATTAATTTTGGTCCACAACATCCGGCAGCTCACGGTGTTTTAAGACTTATTTTAGAATTAAATGGTGAAGTAGTTAAAAAAGCTGATTCACATATAGGATTATTACATCGTGGTACAGAAAAATTAATTGAATATAAAAACTATTTACAAGCATTACCTTATTTTGATAGATTAGATTATGTTTCAATGATGTGCCAAGAACATGCTTATGTTTTAGCTATTGAAAAATTGTTAAATTGTGATATACCTTTACGTGCTCAATATATTAGAGTTCTTTTTTCTGAAATAACGCGTATACTAAATCATTTATTAGCTGTATGTTGTCATGCTTTAGATGTTGGAGCTATGACACCATATTTTTGGGGATTTGAAGAACGTGAAAAATTAATGGAATTTTATGAAAGAGTTTCTGGTGCACGTATGCATGCTGCTTATTTTAGACCCGGAGGTGTAAATCAAGATTTACCTAAAGGATTATTAAATGATATTTTTATTTTTTGTAATCAATTTAACACACGTTTAGATGAAATTGAAGAAATGTTAACAAATAATAGAATATGGAAACAAAGATTAGTTGATATTGGTGTTATAAGTGCAAAAGATGCACTTGATTTAGGTTTTAGTGGTGTAATGTTACGTGGTTCCGGTATTTCATGGGATTTAAGAAAAACACAACCTTATGAAATATATGATCAATTAGATTTTGATATTCCTGTAGGTACTAATGGTGATTGTTATGATCGTTATTTAATAAGAATTGAAGAAATGAGACAATCTATTAGAATTATTTTACAAGTACTTAATGAAATGCCTAATGGACCTATTAAATTAGATGATAAAAAAATAACTAATCCAAATAGAGCTCAAATTAAAAATTCAATGGAATCTTTAATTCATCATTTTAAATATTATTCAGAAAATATTGCAGTAAATAGTGGTGAAACTTTTACTGTTATTGAAGCACCTAAAGGTGAGTATGGTGTTTATTTAGTATCTGATGGTTCAAATAAACCTTATAGATGTAAAATAAAATCACCAGGATTTTTACATTTACAAGCCTTAGATTTTATGGCTAAAAACCATATGATTGCTGATGTTGTTACAATTATCGGTACTTTAGATGTAGTTTTTGGTGAAATTGATCGTTAATTTATTTATAAAAAAAAAAATGTTTCAACAAAAAAAAAAATATTTTAAAAAATATAAAATAAACTTATTACAAAAAATTAAACAAACTTATAAATATTTATATATATTTCGTTATAATAATTTAAATATTAACGAAATTATATCTTTAAAAAAAAAAATTAAAAAATTAAATTATAAATCTTTAATATTAAAACAAAATTTAATTACCCCTATTTTTACTAATTTAAAAGGTCAAGGATCTATTTTAATTATATATGGTAATGATAATTTAAATTTAATTTCAAATTTTTTTAATTTAAAAAAAATAGAATTAATTTATTTAAAAATAAATAATAATATCTATTCAAATTTAAAACTAAAACAAGTTTTATCTCAAAATTCTTTACCTTTAAATAATTTAATTGTTCGACCTTTTTTAAATTTTATATATTATTTAAGAAAGATTTAAAAAGGCGATTATAACTTAAAGGTAGAGTGTTAGATTGTGGGTCTAAGTGTTATGGGTTCGAGTCCCATTTTTCGCCCAATCTTTTAATATAATTAGATTTATTATGTTTAACAAATTTATATTAATTTTTTTACTTATTTTACCATTAATTACGGTTATTGTATTATCTTTTTCAAAAAATGAAAAATTTATTAAAAATTTTAGTATTTTTATGTCATTTTTCATTTTTTTAATGTCATTACCTTTATGGATTTTATTTGATAAATCAACTTCTAATTTCCAATATTTATTTAAAATAGAATGGATTAGTCAATTTAATTTAAATTTTTATTTAGGTCTTGATGGTATTTCATTATTTTTTATAATTTTAACAACATTCTTAATTCCAATATGTATGTTAATTAGTTATGAAATTATAAATAAAAATATAAAAGAATATTTTATTTTATATTTTATTTTAGAATTTTGTTTAATTATTTCTTTCAGTGTATTAGATTTACTTATCTTTTATATTTTTTTTGAAAGTGTACTTATTCCTATGTTTCTAATTATAGGTATTTGGGGTTCAAGAGAGCGTAAAATTAAAGCATCATATTTATTTTTCTTATACACTTTAGCAGGTTCATTATTTATGTTTATAGCCATTATTCATTTATTTTTAACTGTAGGTACTACTGATTATCAAATATTATATTATAGTAATTTTAATTTTTCATACGAAAAATTATATTTCTTAGCTTTTTTTTTATCATTTGCTGTTAAAGTTCCAATGTTACCTTTTCATGTATGGTTACCTGAAGCTCATGTTGAAGCACCTACAGCAGGTTCTGTATTATTAGCAGGTATTTTATTAAAATTAGGTTCATATGGTATGATTCGTTTTTTAGTACCTTTATTTCCAAAAGCTACTATTTATTTTACACCATATATATTAGTATTATGTTTAATATCAATAGTTTATGCTTCATTAACAGCAATTAGACAAACAGATTTAAAACGTATTATTGCTTACGCCTCTGTGGCACATATGAATTTTATTATTTTAGGGATATTTTCTTTAACTATTCAAGGATTAGAAGGTAGTATTATTCAAATGATTAGTCATGGTTTAGTATCTAGTGGATTATTTTTCTCTATAGGATGTTTATATGATCGTTATCATACACGTTTTATAAATTATTATGGTGGATTAGCACATACTATGCCTATTTTTTGTATAGCATTATTTATTTATGTGTTAGCCAATATGTCTATTCCAGGTTCAAGTAGTTTTGTTGGTGAAATTCTTATTTTAACAGGTGTTTTTGAAGACAATACTACTACTGCAATATTTGCTACTATTGGTATGTTTTTAGGTGGTGTTTATTCATTACTTTTTTATAATAGAATATGTTACGGTAATATTCAAAATATTTATTTAAAAATTTATTATGATTTAACTTATCGAGAATTTTTAATACATTTAATATTGATTGCAAATATCTTTCTATTAGGATTATATCCTAAAATTTTTGAAAGTTGTATGCATGAAAGTGTATCTAAAATTTTAATACATATTGATTTTTCTTATTTTTATTAAATATAATATATTATATTTAATAAAAGCCCTTTTAGTCTAATGGTTAGGACATTGCCTTTTCACGGCAAAGATACGAGTTCAATTCTCGTAAAGGGTATAATTTTTTTAATATATTAAAATCAAAAAAAATAAATTAATTTTTTTTAAATTAATATAATAATATTTATTATAAATATTATTATATTTCTATATTTTTTAAATCATAAAAAATATAGAATTTAATATGATAATTTAATAACCTTTATGGCTATTGAATTATCATATATACTAGAATCAAACATTAAAAAATATAAAGATGAAAAAAGTTTACAAGAAACAGGTATTGTTCTTTCAATGAGTGATGGTATTGCTAGATGTTATGGTTTAACTAAAATCCAAGCAGGAGAAATGGTTGAATTTAATAATGGTAATATTAAAGGTATGGCTCTAAATCTAGAACCTGATGTTGTAGGTGTTGTTGTATTTAGTAATGATAGAGAAATTCAAGAAGGAAATTTTGTAAGAAGAACAGGATCTATTGTTAGTGTACCTGTAGGTCCAGAAGTATTAGGTAGAGTAGTTGATGCTTTAGGACAACCTATTGATGGTAAAGGTCAAATTAAGAGTAAATTAGAAAGTAGAGTAGAAGTAAAAGCTCCAGGTATTATGCCTAGAGAAAGTGTTAAAGAACCTGTACAAACAGGTTTAAAAGCTGTAGATAGTTTAATTCCTATTGGTCGTGGTCAAAGGGAATTAATTATTGGTGATAGACAAACAGGTAAAACTTCTATTGCAATTGATACAATTATTAATCAAAGAGAGCCTCACTTAAAAAAAGATACTAATAATCAATTATATTGTATTTATGTAGGTGTTGGTCAAAAAAGATCAACTATTGCTGAATTAACAAAAACTTTAGAAGAAAAAAATGCTATGTTTTTTTCAGTTATTGTTGCAGCAACTGCTTCAGATTCTGCACCTTTACAATATTTAGCACCTTATACAGGTTGTGCTTTAGGTGAGTATTTTAGAGATAACGGACAACATGCTGTAATTTTTTATGATGATTTATCAAAACAAGCTGTAGCTTATAGACAAATGTCATTATTATTAAGAAGACCTCCAGGTCGAGAAGCTTATCCTGGTGATGTATTTTACTTACACTCACGTTTATTAGAAAGAGCTGCTAAAATGAATAAAAAAATTGGTGGTGGTTCTTTAACTGCATTACCTATTATTGAAACTCAAGCTGGTGATGTTTCAGCTTATATTCCTACTAATGTTATTTCAATTACTGATGGTCAAATATTTTTAGAAACTGAATTATTTAATGAAGGTCAAAGACCTGCTATTAGTGTAGGTTTATCTGTAAGTCGTGTTGGTTCAGCTGCGCAAATTAAAGCTATGAAACAAATTGCGGGTTCTATGAAATTAGAATTAGCTCAATTTAGAGAAGTTCAAGCTTTTGCACAATTCGGTTCCGATTTAGATGCAACCACCCAACAACAATTACATAGAGGTGTTAGATTAACAGAAATGTTAAAACAAGGCTTAAATATACCTTTATCTGTTGAAGATCAAATTGTAATTATCTATTTAGGTGTACGTGGTTTTTTAGATAAAATTGCTGTAAATAAAATTTCAATTTTTGAAACTAATTGGTTAAATTTTATTAAAAATAACCATTTAAATATTTTAGAAGAAATTTTAACTAAAAAAGAAATTTCTAAAGAATTGGATAAAAAATTAAATTCTTTAGCTATGGATTTTACTAATAATTTTATTACAAAATAATTTTTTTTAACAATAATTATTACAAATTTAAATAAATATTATATTAATTTTTAATATAGTATTTATAAAAAAAAAATAAATTTCTATCTTTTAAGACAAATAATTAATATAAGAATGTATGTATTTAAATTAATAAAATACTTGTTTTTTTAAAAAATTAATATTAAATAATAAATTAATATAATATATAAATAGAGTTTGATCCTGGCTCAGAATAAATGCTATCGGTATGCTTAACACATGCAAGTCGAATGTTTTTTAAACATGGCGAACGGGTGAGTAACACGTGAATTATCTACCTTTTAATTCAGAATAATTATTTTTATAAAAATACTGAATAAATAAAATAAAGTTTTAATAACGTTAAAAGATGAGTTTGCGTAAGATTATGGTAGTTGGTAGTTTAATAGACTACCAAGCCTATTATCTTTAGCTGGTTTGAAAGAATGATCAGCCACATTGGGACTGAGACACGGCCCAAACTTTTTTAAAGGCAGCAGTGGGGAATTTTGGACAATGAGCGGAAGCTTGATCCAGCAATACCGAGTGAGTGAAGAAGGCTAATTAGGTTGTAAAACTCTTTCATTAAGGAGGAAAATGACAGTACTTAAAAAAGAAGTTCCGGCTAATACCCGTGCCAGCAGCCGCGGTAATACGGGAGGAGCGAGCATTATTCGGAATGATTAGGCGTAAAGGGTTTGTAGGTGGTTTTTTAAGTTGAAAGAAACAAATTAGAGCTCAACTCTATAAATTTTTTCAAAACTGAAAAACTTGAGTATAAATAGAGGATAATGGAATTTCTATTGGAGTGATAAAATACGTTGATAATAGAAGGAAGACCTATGGCGAAGGCAATTATCTGGGTATATACTGACACTGAGAAACGAAAGCTTGGGTAGCGAACGGGATTAGATACCCCGGTAGTCCATGCTGTAAACGATGAGTGCTAATATTTAGATTTTTTAGATATAACAGCTAACGCGTTAAGCACTCCGCCTGAAAAGTATAATCGCAAGATCGAAATTCAAAGGAATTGACGGGAGTCTACACAAGCGGTGGAGCATGTGGTTTAATTCGATAATACGCGCAGAACCTTACCAACTCTTGCTAATTTTAATATAAAATTTTATATTAAAAACAGGCGTTGCATGGCTGTCGTCAGCTCGTGTTGTGAAATGTTTGGTTAAATCCTTTAACGAGCGCAACCCCTATTATTAGTTGCTAATTTATTATAAAAAATAAAAGCACTCTAATAAAAAAATTAATGATAGGTTAATGGAAGGTGGGGATGACGTCAAGTCTTCATGGCCCTTATGAGTTGGGCTACACACGTGCTACAATGATAATCACAATGAGAAGCAATAATGATTAAAAATTGGAGCAAATCTTTAAAAATTATCCTAGTTCGGATTAAGGGCTGAAACTCGCCCTTATGAAGTTGGAATCGCTAGTAATCGCAGAACAGCATGCTGCGGTGAATATGTTACTGGACTTTGTACACACCGCCCGTCACATCAGGGAAGTTGATTGTTTTTAAAATAGTTTCTAATTATTTTATTTTATTAGATAATTATTTTATTTAAATAATTTATAATAATAATAAAATAACTTAAAATTCCTAAAAAGTAATTAGTAACTTTGATGAAGTCGTAACAAGGTAGTCGTAGGGGAACCTGTGTCTGGAAGAGATCTTTTAACGTTCTTAAATTAATTATAAAAGTTATAGGAAAATAGTTTAATTGGTAAAATCATAGTCTCCAAAATTATTGTTATGGGTTCAAATCCCATTTTTCCTGTTTTTATATAAAATATTATAAATCAAAAAAATTTTATAAAATCTGAACTTAATTAAATTCAAGTTATAAAAATAAAATTTTATTTAAAATACTTTTTAATCGAAGGGAATTTAAATTTAGATTTATAATATTTTATAAATAGATATTAATTTAAAAATTAAAGAGTTTTATAACTTTTTAAATAAAAAATTTATGATTAAAATTATAATAAAAATTATATTAAGTAGTTTAACTTTTTATATTACTCAAGAAACTTATTGTGAAACAAATACAATAAATGAAACAAATACAATAAATGAAACAAATACAATAAATGAAACAAATACAATAAATGAAACAAATACAATAAATGTTTTAATAAAAATAACTATTTTATTAACCTTATTTACTTTATTTTTTATATATATTTTTTCGGAAAACCAATTTAATATGGATATTGATCAACTTTATAAACTTTCTGTTAAAGTTTCAGACCATTGCACTGTGAGAGGATGGGATGTTCTACACAAAGTCCTTAAAGACTTAGATAAAAATTCTTCAAACAAAAAGGAATTAATTGATAAATTAGAAAATTTAGTTGAAATAAATAAAGAATTTCCTAAAGAATTTTCAGTTAATTCTTTTTTATTTGAAAAAAATTTACAAAATTTAATAAATTTTTTAAAAAAAATTTTTTTTGAATAAAATAAATGTGGAGATAATCGGACTCGAACCGATAACCTTATATTTGCAAAACATACTTTCTACCAGTTGAAATATATCCCCATAAATAAGTGTATTGGGACTTGAACCCAAGACCATCGGATTAAAAGTCCGGTGCTCTACCAACTGAGCTATACACTTATTAAAAAAAAAATTAATTTTTAGTAGTAGTATAACGTACTAAATAAGCTTCAAATTTACCTAAAAATGGTATAATTATTAAAAAAAAAGAAAAATAATAAATCATACTTATAATACCAATTTCAGTATAAGGATATTCTACTGGACATTGCCCTACCCAACCTAATAATAAAAAAGCTACGACTAATAACCAATAACAAACTTTAAAAATAGGTCTAAAAGCTGTACTTCTAATTTCAGATGAATTTGTAAAAGGTATTGTTAATAATATAACTAAAGAACCAAACATAGCACAAACACCACCAATTTTATTTGGAATTGATCTTAAAATTGCATAAAAAGGTAAAAAATACCATTCAGGCACAATATGTAAAGGGGTTTTCATTGGATTAGCTTCTATATAATTATCCGGGTGACCTAAAGTATTTGGATAATAAAATACAAAAATAAAAAATACTAAAAATAATACCATTAAACCAAATAAGTCTTTAGTATAAAAATAAGGATAAAATGGTATATTTTCTGTTTTTAAAGTTATACCTAAAGGATTATTTGAACCTACTTCATGTAATAAAATTAAATGAATTAAAACTGCACCTACAATTACAAAAGGAAAAGTAAAATGTAAACTAAAAAAACGATTTAATGTTGGATTATCAACAGCAAAACCACCCCATAACCAATCAACTACATCTTTACCTATTAAAGGTATAGCTGAAAATAAATTAGTAATAACAGTTGCACCCCAAAAACTCATTTGTCCCCAAGGTAATACATAACCCATAAAAGCAGTAGCCATCATTAAAATAAAAATAATAACACCTGAGCACCATAAAGCTTCTCTTGGTGTAATATATGAACCATAATATAAACCTCTAAATATATGTACATATACTACAATAAAAAAAAAAGAAGCACCATTTGCATGTGTATATCTAATTAACCAACCATTATTAACATCTCTCATTATATGTTCAACACTATTAAAAGCTAAATCAATATGAGGAGTATAATGCATTGCTAAAAAAATACCTGTTAAAATTTGTACTACTAACATAATACCGGCTAACGAACCAAATCCAAAAAAATAATTTAAATTAATAGGTGTAGGATAATCTATTAAATGATTATTTACAACAGCAAATAAAGATTTTTTATTCCATCGCATAATTTGAAATAAAAAGTAACCAAAAAACAATTATAATATTAAGAATTTAAACATTTATTTTTTTATCCCAAGGATTATTAAATTCAAATAATCTATATTGTTGTGATAAATTAATAGGTTCATAAACAACTCTTTTTTTTAATTCATTATAAAATACTTCTAAAAAACCACTTAAAGGGAAATCTTTTCTTAAAGGATGACCTTCAAAACCGTAATCAGTTAATATTCTTCTTAAATCTGGATGATTAAAAAAAAAAATACCAAACATATCCCAAATTTCTCTTTCACACCAATTTGCTGCTTTATATATATTAATAATAGAATCTACAGGTTGTAATTCATTAATATTTATTTTAACTTTTAAACGACTGTTAAATCTAATACTTAATAAATTATAAATTATTTCAAAACGTTTTTCTTTTGTAATATAATCTACTGCACATATTTCGGATAAAACTTTAAATTGACTATTTGTATGATTTTTTAAAAAAAATAATATAGGAATTAAATTATTAATTGAAATATTAATACATAATTCATTTTTATATAAGGTATAATTTATAATAGGTAAAATTTGTAATAAATATTGACTAAATTTTTTAAATAATGACATAAAAAATAATAATATATAATTTTATATTATTAATATACTAAATATTTTAATATAGAAAAAAATTAATAAATCTGTGAATAATATAAATATATATCTTGTAATATAATAAAAATTATTTTTATTATATTAAACAGGTTTTAATCTTAAAAAGCAAATAAGATTAAAAAAGCCATCATTAAACAAAATAAAGCAATTGCTTCAGTTAATGCAAAACCTAAAATAGCAGTTCTCATTAATTCTTGTTGTAAAGAAGGATTTCTTGAAATACCTATAACTAAAGAACCAAAAACGTTACCGATACCAATACCGGCACCTGCTAATCCTAAAGTAGCTAAACCTGCACCTAAAAATTTAGAAGCTTGTAATAACATAAATTTATTATTAAATTTTTTAAGTTTATTTAAAATATCTTAAAGAATGTATTTTTTTAATTAATAAGTATATACATCGAATATTTATATATTAATACTCAAAGATAAATTTATTAGCATTATATTATAATGCTAATAAATTTATTTTATAGATTGAAATATCTCCATATAATTTGAAGAAAACAATCATAATAGCAAGTCCTATAGCAGATTCTGCTGCGGCTACTGTTAAAATTAGTAATGAAAAAACTTGTCCTATTATATCATCAATTAAAACTGCAAAATAAATAAAATTTAAATTAATAGATAATAATAAAATTTCAATAGACATTAATATAATTATAATATTTTGTCGGTTTAAAATTATACCAAATAAACCTTGACAAAATAAAAAAAAAGTAAACATAAAATGATTTAATATACTCATAGTTAAACTAACCAATTAAAACTTATTAAAAAACTTGCAGTATATAAAAACCAACTTAAAGTAAAGGGTAAAAAAATTTTCCAACCTAAACGCATTAATTGGTCATAACGATATCTTGGTAAAACTGCACGAGCTACCACAAATAAAACTACAAAAAAACAAACTTTAATACTAAACCAAAAAGATCCTGGTAAAAAATCTATAAATTTAATACTAAAGGGAAATGGTGCTAACCAGCCACCTAAAAATAAGATAGTAGTTAAACTACTCATTAATAACATATTTGCATATTCACCTAAGAAAAATAGAGCAAACCCCATTGCAGAATATTCAACATTATAACCTGAAACTAATTCAGCTTCCGCTTCAGGTAAATCGAATGGATGTCTATTTGTTTCTGCTAAACATGATATAAAAAAAATTAAGAAAATAGGAAAAAGAGGAAAACAATACCATACAGTTTTTTGTGCTAAAACTATTGAAATTAAATTTAAAGATTTAGCACAAACAATAACAGATAATATTGAAAAACCTATAGTTAATTCGTAAGAAATCATTTGTGCAGTTGATCTTAAAGCACCTAAAAAAGAGTATTTAGAATTACTAGACCAACCACCAATAATAACACCATAAACACCTAAAGAAGATATTGCTAATAAATATAAAATACCTATATTTAATTCAGTAAAAAACATACCAAAACCTAAAGGTATTATAGTCCAACTTAATAAACTTAAAAAAAAAGCTAAAATTGGCGCAAATATAAATAAAACAACATCTGCATTACTAGGTAAAACAGTTTCTTTAACAAATAATTTAAGGCCATCAGCTAATGGTTGTAATAAACCAAAAGTACCTACAACATTAGGACCTCTTCTTCTTTGAATAGAAGCTAATACTTTACGTTCAACTAATGTAAAATAAGCTACAGCGATTAATAAAGGTAATACTAAAATTAGAAATTTTAAAATTGTGTATATCATAATTATTTTATTTTATTTTTGATTATTTTATTAGAATTAATTAATATTTTTGAATATTGTTCTAATATATTTTTATAATAAATATTTTTAATTAATAAATCTAAAAAATTATTATTAATTTTTAAATGTTTTTTATTAAAACTAAAATTATTAATAATTTTTAATTTTTTTTTTAATAAATAAGGTAAAATTTCTTTAATTTTAAAAAAAAAAATTAATTTAGATTGATTTTTATTTAAAATAAATTTATAAATATTTCTATAAATTATAGAATCTTTACGTTGTTCTGTATTTAAATTTAAAACTTGAATATTTTTTTGAATAAATCCTTCTAAATTTATATACATTCCATTTTTTTCTAGAAAAGTTAAACCAGGTAAAATTAAATTAGATTTTTGAGCATCTTTTGTAAAATGATGTCCTTGATAAATAACAAAATCATTTTTATTAATTTTTAATTTATTTTGTAAATTAGTATTAAATAAATAATAAATATTTGAATTATTTAAAAAATGTTTTGATTTAGAAAAAGTAATTTCAAAAAAATTAATTAAAGTTGTTTGTGTATTAAAAAAATTAATACTATTTTTTAAAAAAGATATATTTTTTAATTTTGATAATAAATAAAAACCATTTTTTTGATTTATAATATTTTCACCAACAATAATTATAGGATTTTTTGCTTTTTTTAAATGTTTACAAAAAAAATGTTTTCCTGTTATGATTTTAATTAAAGTATTTAAAGTTAATCCTAAATGTTTAATAGGGTAAATAAAATCAATTTTATTACCAATATAAGCTATTTTAAAATTTCCTTTTTTTAAACGATTAATTAAATGAATATTTAAAATAGAGCCTTCTTGTCTAATATCACTACCAATAATCAAACAAACATCGGATTCTTCAATTGATTTTAAAGTATTATTAAATAAAAAATTTGAAGTTAAATCTGAATTAATTTTAATTTCTTGATTATTTAAATATTTTTCATATATTATATTAGAAATTCCTAATTTATTAAAATTTTTTTTTAATAAAAATAAAGATTCTAAATCAATTAAATCTCCAATAATACTTTTAATTTTTGAACTATCCGTAGTTATTAATTTTTTATTAATAATATTTAAAGCTTCCGACCAAGTAATTTTATTAAAATTATTTTCTTCATCTTTTAATAAAGGATATTTTAATCTTTGATATTTTAAACTATCAAAAAAAAAACGGGTTTTATTTGATATCCATTCTTTATTAATATTAAAATTCGTTTTAGGTAAAATACGTACAATTTCATTATTAAAAATATCAATTTTAATATTTGAACCTAAACTATCTAAAATATCAACACCGTCTTTTTTTTTTAATTCCCAAGAACGTGCTTTAAAAGTATAAGGTTTTGAAGTTAATGCACCTACAGGACATAAATCTATTAAATTACCAGAAAATTCTGAATTAAAAATTTTAGGGTAATAAAAATTAATTTCAGTTTTATTACCACGACCCGTTGTACCTAAATTATCAATACCACATATTTCATTAGCAAAACGTACACAACGTGTACAATGAATACATCGAGTCATAATTGTTTTAATAAAAGGACCACAATATTTATCCTCTACTCCACGTTTTTTAAAAAAAAATCTACTACGATCCGATCCAAAAATCATAGTTTGATCTTGTAAATCACACTCTGAAGCTTGATCACAAATAGGGCAATCTAAAGGGTGATTAATTAAAAGAAATTCTAATACACTTTCTCGAGCTTTTTGTACTAAAGGTGTATCAGTAAATATTTTCATATTAGGCATTAAAGGCATAGCACATGAAGCTACGGGTTTTGGTGAATTTTCTATTTCAACTAAACACATTCTACAATTACCTGCAATTTGTAAATTTTCTTGAAAACAGAATTTTGGAATTTCTATTTTAAAATTATTACAAGCTTGTAATACTGTTAAATTTCTATTTACTTTTAATTTAATATTATTTATATATATATCAATCATTTATATAAAATAAAACTTAATTAAATTTTTATATATTTTCACTAAAATGCTATATTTATTTAAATAAATTACATAAGGTTTGTCATATTATTTTATAAATTCTTTAAATTTTAAGTATTATATTTTTTTTTTATAAATACATCTTTTATAGAAATTATCAAAGAAGGGACTTGAACCCTTAATGCAATTAAGCTTTACATCCTAAGTGTAACGTGTTTACCAATTTCACCACTTTGATAATGTATACCTACTATTGGACTTGAACCAATAACCCTAGTATGGGAACAGATTTTAAATCTATCGTGTTTACCAATTTCACCAAGTAGGCTTTATAATTTTTCATATATGAAAAAAAATAAAATAGTAACTTATTTACAATTACATTTATTTGAATTAAAATATAATTTTTTTATTCTTTTTTTTACTTTTTTTTATCTTTTTATAATTTCATATTATTTTTCTGATCAATTAATATTTTTATTAGTTAATACTTTACTTAATAAAAATATGTTAAAATATTTTATCTTTACTAATATTACAGAAATTTTTATTACTAATATTTTTATATCAAGTTTTATATCAGTTTTTATAACAATACAATTAAGTATTTTATTAATTTGGTTTTTTTTATCAACAGGTTTATATAAATTAGAAAATTTTACTTTTTTAAAATTTTATTTAATATTTTTATTTAATATTATTATAATATATAATATTTTTACCTATATTATACCACATATTTGGACTTTTTTATTAAATATAAATTTTTCTAATTTATATATTTTAACTATTTATTTTGAACCAAAAATTAATAATTATTTTTATTTTATTTTTTCTTCTTTTATTTATATTTTTTTAATTTTTATTTATTTTTTTATATTATTTTATATAATATTTAATAATATAATTAAAATTAAAGTAATTATTAATTTAAGAAAATTTTTTTATTTAAAAATTATGTTATTAAGTATTTTAATTACACCACCAGATTTTATTAATTTTATAATTATTTATTTATTATTTATATTTTTTTTTGAAATATTTATATATATTTCAATATATTTAAATAAATATATTTAAATTTAATTTATTTTTTTTAAAAAATTTAATTTATTTTTATTTAAATTATCATCTGTATTTGAAATTATTTTTTTTTCTTTAAAAATCTTTAAATTTAATTGATAATTTTTTAAATACTTAATAGATGTTATTTTTAAAGAAGATCCATTTGTTAAAATAATTGTATTTTTATAGGTAAAAAATTTTTTATTTTTATTCATATAATTTAATTTTAGGCTAGATAACATAACGGTAATGTAAAGGACTGCAAATCCTTTAATGACGGTTCAAATCCGTCTCTAGCTTTTTAAGGATAGAGTGGGATTCGAACCCACGGTATTTTTATATACTTCAGTTTTCAAGACTGACACCTTAAACCACTCGATCATCTATCCATTAAAAAAATTTATCGTCTTTTTTGTTTTTTTAATCTACAACCATTAAAAGGTTTTGTAGTTTTATCTAAAAGATATTTTACTTTAAATTTTTTTTTTTTTAAATTTCTTAATACATTATATCTACCTAATCCAGTACCATGTAAAAATACTTTTAATTTTTTAACTTTCTTTAATTGAAGAAATTTATTAATTTTATATACAATTAATTGCACATTATATGGTGTATTTTTTTTAAATTTTGTTTTTTTTAAAGATTTTGTAGACCATTGTTTTAATAAATTTCCAGTAGTGTTTGTTAAACTTATAATAGTATTTTTTAAACTAGCAGTTATATGTAAATTAGTTAAAATTAAAGGATTTTTTTTTTTTAAATTTATTCTTTTTTTGTATTTATTTTTAAGATTATATTTAAATTTATTCATATAATATTTTTATTTTTTTTTATTTTTTTTTTGTATATTAAAAGGACGTTTATTACGAGAAAGACGTTTTTGTATAAAAATTTTTTTTAATTTTTTTGACGTTCTAGCATTTGTATGTGTACGTTGACCTCTAACAGGTAATCCTTGACTTTGTCTAATTCCACGATTACTTTTTATTGTTACTAATTCATTTAATCTATCTGTTTTAGCTTTTTTTAAAAGTTGCTCAATTTTTAAATTTTTACTGATATAAGTTGTTAACCTATTTACGTGGTTTTTTTTAAGTTTATTAAGGGTAATTTGAGGATTAATTCCTATATTTTTACAAATTTTTTTAGATTGATATTTATTAATACCATATATGGCTGTTAATGAATATAAAATACTTTTTGAATCTGAAAGTGTTTTTTTAAAAATATATAACATAATAGATTTTATCTATATACAATAGAAAATGATAGAAAAAAAAATAAATCCAATAACACCTTCACAACGTCAAACATTTTTATTAAAAAAAACTAATTTAACTCGAATTTTTAAAGTAAAAGCTTTAACAAAAGGATTTCAACGTGCTAATGGTCGAAATAATCAAGGTAAAATAACCGTACGTCATAGAGGTGGCGGTCATAAACGTTTATATAGACAAATTAATTTTAATCGCTCTCAAAATATTGAAGGTTATGTTAAAAAAATCTTATATGATCCAAATCGTTCAGCAAATATTGCTTATATTAAAAATGATTTAAAATCTTATTTAATATTAGCACCCGAAGGTTTACAAATAAATCAATATATTAAAAGTTCACCTAAAGCTGAATTAAAAACAGGTAATGCTTTACCTTTACAGGATATACCTATTGGTAGTTTAATTCATAATATTAGTTTATATCCGTCTTCTAGAGGGAAATTAATAAGAAGTGCGGGTACTTCTGCACAATTAATTCAAAAAATTAATAATAAATATGCTAGAATTCGTTTAAATTCTGGTGAATTAAAATTAATTTTATTAACATGTTATGCAACTTTAGGTATTGTATCTAATATTAATTATAAAAAAATTAAATTAGGTAAAGCTGGAAGATCTCGATGGTTAAATAGAAGACCTTCAGTAAGAGGTGTTGCAAAAAATCCAGTAGATCATCCTCATGGAGGTGGTGAAGGTAAAACTAGTGGTGGTAGACCTTCAGTAACTCCTCAAGGTAAAATTACTAAAGGTAAGCCTACTAGAAAAAAAAATAAAAAAAAATTAATTATCCAATAAATTATGTCTAGAAGTAAATATAAAGGTCCTTTTTTTAAAGTTAACTTATTAAAAAAAAAACAATGGATGAAAATAACTAATAAAAATTTAACAATATTACCTGAATATAGTAATCATTCTGTAAGTGTTTATAATGGTAAAATTTTTATTAATTTAGAAATAAACGATAAAATGATTGGTTTTAAATTTGGTGAATTTATAAATACACGTAAAAAACATATATATAAAAAAAAAAAATAATTTATGGGTCAAAAAATAATACCAATTAGTTTACGATTAAATAAAAAAAAAAATTGGAATTCAAAATGGATTGTTAATGATAATGAGTATTCTAATTTATTACATTTTGATTTAGAAATTAAAAAATATTTTGAAAATATTTTTAATTATAAAAATTTAAAATTAATAGATATAAATGTAGTAAAAACATCCAATAACATTAATGTTTATGTATATATACAAAAAAATGCAAAAAAATATTATAAATTATCTTATAATAAAATTTTAAATCATTTAAACCAATATTATTCTAATAATAATATTAAATTATTTATTAAAAATGTACAATTTTTTGAATTAATTAAATTAAGACAAAATTTAAAAAAAATTTATGAAAGAATAAGAAAAAATAATAGAATTAATAAAAGTGTTAAAAAAATGATTTATAACTTTAGTTATGCCTTTTATACTAAAAATATTAATATAATAACTTTTTATATTAAACAAACATTAGAAAGAAAAAAAACACATAAAAAATTTATCAATAATATTGATAATATGCTTCAAGAATTTTTTAAAATGTTTTCTAATTTTATAGGATATCGTTTACAATTTAAAGGTCGTTTAAATAAATCAAAAAGAAAAAAAAAAATGATTTTTCAAAAAGGTAAAATTCCTTTAAATACTTTAGAATATGATATTAAATATCATTTTAATGAATTTAAAACACCATCAGGTATTTGTAGTATTAAACTTTGGGTTTTTTTTAAACCATCTATATTAAATTTAAGATTTAAAAAAAGAATAAAAAAAAAAATTATTAAAAAATCTTAATTATGTTATTTCCTAAAAAAACAAAATTTAAAAAACAATTTAAAGGTAAACTTGTAGGTAAAACAACAAAAGGTAATAAAATAATTTATGGTAAATATGCCATTAAAGTTTTAGAAGAAACTCGATTAACTTCTAGACAAATTGAAGCTACTCGTAGAATAATTGTACGTAAGATGAAACGCTTAGGCTTTCTTTGGATTAGAGTTTTCCCTAATACACCTGTTACTTCTAAGCCTACCGAAAATCGTATGGGTAAAGGTAAAGGTGCTGTTTCTTTTTGGGTTTCTAAAGTAAAAAAAGGACAAATTCTTTATGAAATTAGTGGTATTTCATTAGAAAATGCAAAAAAAGTTTTAAAAGCTGGTTCAAATAAATTACCTATTAAAACAAAATTTATTTATAAATAATAAGGCTTATAGTTTAATTGGTTAGAGCATACCGCTCATAACGGTGTAGTTGTAGGTTCAAGTCCTACTAGGCCTATTAAATATTTAAATCTATTAAAAATGCAAAAATTAAAAAAACAAAAAATTACTAAATTACTAAATTATCAACAATTTTTAAAAAATAATAATTTAAAAAAGAAAAAATATAAATTAAAAAATATTTTATTTGAAAATTCTGTTTTATATAATAATTTAACATTAGAATCTTATGTAATTGAATTTAATAATTATGAAAATATTTATTTACCTTTTACTTTAATAAAATTTGACAAAATTTCAACAATTGCTCAAAAATATGAAAATGTTGTATTATTTAATTATGATTTAAATTATAATATATTAAATCAATTTAATAATATTTTATTTAAAAATAGTATTAAAAAAAAAATTAATAGTATTAAAGGTCGTTTACTTGGTGGCAATTGGAATAATAAAAAAATTTTTATTTCAATTTTAGGAAGAATTTTTGCTATAAAACCTATTAATTTAAATAATGCTTTAAATTATAAAAAAAAATTTTTTTTTAATAAATATAATAAAAAAGGATTTTATAAAAAAAAAATTAATACAACACGTTTAATAAATTGTTATAAATTAAAATATTTAAATTTTAAGATAAATAATATTACTCATTTAAATGTTTTAACAAAAAAAAAAGAATTATCTCGACTTACTTATATAAAAGAGATTATACAAAAACAAAAAATTAAAAATAATTTTATAAAAAAAAATTAAAAATTTAATAAAAAAGTATTCTTTATAGAAAAATATATGTTTAAGAAGTAAATACTAAATAATATAATTATGCCTCAATTCGATCAATTTTCATTTTTTAATCAAGTTTCATGGTTTTTATTTTTTTTTTTTAATTTTTATTTCTTTATTACTTATTTTTTTTTACCTAAAATTTGTTATAATTTAAAATTTAGAAAGAAAAAAATAATTTTTGATAATAAAAAAAAAAATCAAATTAATTTTGAAAAAAATAATATTATTTTTTTTTTTAATAATTCTTATAAAATTTTCTGTTCTAATTTTGAATTATTTTTAGTTAAAAAATTATCAATTTATAAAAAAAATCAAAAAACTAAGATAGAAGAAACTCCATTATTTAATATAATAATAAAAAAAAAAATAAATAATTTTTTAAATCAAAAATTTTTATTATTTAAAAAAGTTTTTATTAATATTTAATTTTTTTTTTAATAAGTGTATAGCTCAGTTGGTAGAGCACCGGACTTTTAATCCGATGGTCTTGGGTTCAAGTCCCAATACACTTATTTATGGGGATATATTTCAACTGGTAGAAAGTATGTTTTGCAAATATAAGGTTATCGGTTCGAGTCCGATTATCTCCACATTTATTTTATGCAAAAAAAAATTAAAAAAAATATTAAACAACGTTATTTATTTAAAAATTTTGAAAAAAATAGATTAACTTTAAAAATTCTTTCAAAAAATTTAAATATTAAAAAAGATTTAAGATGGAAATTACAACAAAAATGGTTTTTTTTTCATCAAAATTCATCAATAACACGTATTAAAAATTTATGTGTTTTAACTGGACGATCAAAAAGTATTTATCGTTTATTTAAAATTTCTAGAATTCAATTACGTAAATTAGCATCTAAAGGTTCTTTACCTGGTGTTTCTAAATATAGTTGGTAATTTTATTATGATTATAACAGATACTCTTTCAAATTTATTTTCCAAAATAAAAAATGGTTACTTAGCAAAAAAATCAAAAATAGTACAGCAAAATTCAAAACAAAGTATAAATATTTTAAATATACTAGTTAAAGAAGGTTTTATTAAAAGTTATAAAATAAATTCAAAAAACCAATTAGATATTTATTTAAAATATAAAAAAAATAAAGCAGTTATTACTGAAATAAAACGTTTATCAAAACCTGGAAAACGTTTATATATAAATAATAAAGATTTATATAAAAAAAAAACAGGATTTTATATAATTTCAACATCTACAGGTATTTTAACAGATTTACAAGCTAAAAAATTAAATGTTGGTGGAGAATTAATTTGTAAAATATTATAAAAATTTATGATTAAAATATCAAAAAAAAATATTAAAAAAAAAAATTTTTTTTTTTTTAATAGTTCAATAGGAAATATTAAACCTTTTTTTATAGATAAAACTATAAATATCCCCACTAATATTAAAATATCAAAAAAAAATAATATTATCTTTTTTGAAACATCTTTAGGAATTTTATCTTTAAATATTATTAATGATATTTTTATTTTTATAAAAAATAATAAATTATTAATAATATCATTAGATAATAAAAAAAAAAAAAGTATTTTAAATCTTTATAATAAATTAATAAAAATTAAAATAAAAGGTGTTTTACAGGGTTTTAAATTAAGTTTAATTTTAAAAGGTATTGGTTTTAAAGCTTTTATTGAAAATAATATATTAACTTTAAAATTAGGATTTAGTCATAATATTTCTATAGAAATACCCTCAAATATAAAAATAATAAATCAAAATAATATATTAATTTTTAGTAGTTTAGATAATATCTTTTTAAGTCAATTTGTACATTATATTAAAAGTTTTAAAAAACCTGAACCTTATAAAGGTAAAGGTTTATTATTAAAAAATGAAAAAATTCTTCAAAAGGAAGGTAAAAAAAGTAAAAAATAATTAAATATGATTCATAAAAAAAAAAATAATAATAATAATTTTTTATTAAATTTATTATTTAGATCAAAAAATATGTATGGAGAATCTATAACAAATACAAATAGAAATATTTTACCCTTTATTTATGGTAGTAGACATGATTATACTATTATTAATTTAAAAGATGTTTCATTTTTTTTAAAACGTATTTTTAAACTAATAAAATCTATGTTACAAAAAAATGAAAGAATTTTGATAATAGGTAATGCGGATGAAGTTAAATTTTTATTTACAACAGCTTTTATAAAAAAAAATCCTAATATTATATTTTTTAATAAAGAATGGGTAAATGGTTTAATTACTAATAAAATAAAAGATACAACTTTTAATAAAATAATAAATTTTTTATTTAAAAAAAATGAAATAAAATTAATTTTAATTATTAAAAGTTCAATAGATGATACTTTTTTAAATCAAGAAATATCAACATTAAAAATTCCAACAATTTCATTAATTAATACTAGTCAAACTTTAGAAAATATAAATTATCCTATAGTAACAAATTCTCGAAATATTCAATCTATATATACTTTAATGTATTTATTACGTAAAATATTTTAATATCTAATATGAATAAATTAAAACCTAAAAATAAAATTTGTTTTCAAAATAATAGAAACATACATAAAAATCTAAAATTATTAAAATTAAAATCAAAAAAATGGAATTTATTTAAAAAAAAATTACGATATAAAAAAGAAATTAAACCGGAAAAACGAAAAAAATTTTTTCAAAAAAGATTATTTGAAAAACAACAATTTCGTAATTTTTATGGATGTATTCATGAATACCAATTAAAAAATTTATTAAAAAATTTATCAAAAAAAGATAATAAAATAAATATTTTTAAAAAATTTATTATTTTATTAGAAAGTCGTTTAGATATTAATCTTGTACGTTTAAAAATAGCTAAAACAATTTTTCAATCAAAACAATTAATTAATCATAAAAAAATTAAAATAAATAATAAAATTATAAATAAACCTAATTTTTTATTACAAAAAGGTGATATTATTAAAATACTAAAATAATGACACAAATAAAAAAAAAAAAATATTTTAACAAAACAAAAAATACAAAACAACATTTTAAAAAAAATAATAAAAATTATTCAAATTCTCATTTATATTTTTCACAATATAAAACAAAAAAATTTAATATTTATTATTATTTAGGTAAAAAAAAGCCATTAAAACCTTTAACTACTTCATATTTACAAAGAAATAGAAAATTAAAAACTGGTATATTTTTTAAAGAACCTTCTTTTAAAAATATTTTATACCCTTTTAATTTAAATTTAAAATTAATAAATGAATTTTTAAAAAAAAAATAAAAATTAAATTATTTGTATTGTTTAAGTAAGTAA